GTAACTAATGTATCTCCTTCGTAAAGGATTTCCCCATAATGTCCATGAACAGTTGCTCCTGGAGTAGCCAAATAAGGCTTAGCTGATCGTATTACCACAGAGTCAACTTGAACAATTAGAACTTGACCCGATTTTAAATGCGGTCCGTTTTTTGCTATACATACATTTTCACAAAGAAACTGCCCAAGACTAACGATTGTAGATGTCTCTTCACAATAATTGTAATGGAGAAAATACCAATTCAAATGGAATGGATTCAAAATGATGTTACTGCATGAATAGGGATTATAAATTTGACCATTTTCATCCGGTAAATAATATTTAAGTATTTGAAAAATCTGTTTTAAATTGTCAAGTTGCAAATAGTTAGTTACCAAGATCTGATTATGGGTTATTAAATGGGAAAATAAATCAAAATTAGAAATTGGAAAGCCTGTTCCTAACGGGCCCAACGAATTACTAATTGGAATTAGGGGGTTCTTTTTGATTGATTCCTTTATCACATTGGGAGATTTTACATCGTTGAATGGGCCTATTCGAAAACAATTGGATGATGACAAAATTATCAAAGATTGAGATTCCTTATTTCGATTCAACAACGTATGGATAGTTCCTTGATTTGGATTAAGGGATTCTTGAATCCTTGCCTCGGAATAGGAATAAATGGAAGAAAACGGATTGACATTAGCGCGATCTGATCCCTTCTCAGAGATCAATCCTGAACCCGACAGATCGTTCCTTTTTCCGGTATAAGAAATAGGTGACTTCGCTAAGTCGATTCTTAGAAAATATCTAAGCAAACCATTTGTCCTTATTTCAACAAAGGAAGCACAGGCCTTTTCGATCTTTTTGTCTTGGTCCCAATTCAACACTAAAGAAGTCCGAACTAATTGAATACTTGTGTCCCAAATTTCAAGAATTGGATCGTAATAAAGGATATAATTGACAACTCGAAGTTGTAGATTATCACTTTCCTGCAAGAGATCCGGCGGGAAAAGTCTTCCTAAATTTATACCATCCGTTTTTTTATATGGGACTACAGGTTGAACCAAAACAAAATACTTTTTTTCATACCTGGAAAGTTTCATTCGTTGGATATAAAGCCAATTTTTCAATTTTTTGTATTCTTTGGAATTTGGTTTTCCCCCTCCTGGTGGTATCAATCGGAATGCCTTATTTGTCTTTCCAGGAAAATGGATATCTCCAGAAAAGATTATCAGTTTCATTTTTTCTGCTTTTTTCTTCACTCGGACCAATCCGCCTACCCGACTTCTTCTATTTAAAGTGATTTGTGTATCTGCCCCAATAATACTATTGTGCCGTACCATTATGGAAGAAGATTCGGCCAAAATGTGTACTTCCACGGGAATAAAAAAAAATGGATTTACTTCCTTTTGGTATTTTGGCCAAAATACCTTGGCTCCTCGATACTCAATCAAATCCTCTTCGTTGACGATTGAATTCAGTTGTCTAGTCTCATATTTAGTAAGTCCTGAGCTCTTTCTTATATATCGAGGATCATCGAAATAAGCAAGAATACTATTTCTACGGAGAATACCATTTATGGGGATTTCCATTGAGATACCTGAAGAAGGTATTAGTTGGTTCTCGCCTTCTTGAATCGATTCGAGTGGAATGATGAATCTATTTCTTCGCCTCTTTGCCAATAAATCAGAATTGCCGTCGAGAATGGCCGGATATCTGAGATTACAACGACCTGTACATGTCATTCGATTAAGTTCTGAATAATCAGGAATCCTATCTCCTGTTTGATTTTTACCAGAAAAATACGAACTAAAAAATTTGTGTCTCACTTGATTATTAGTTACTGAGGGGTTAGCAATATATCTTGGCTTGACAGAAAGAGAATCAGCGTTCATTTGATCTTGATCCTTGTGGATCGAACAGGGCCCTAGACTGTATCTCCAGGGCTCTCCTAATAATATCCATAAATGACTTGTTTTTGGTAAGAGATGAATATTGCCATATGTAAATTCAGGTGCATGGTACACATCAGTATTCCAGTGCATTTCGCCCTCTGAGTCAGAATAAATATGTTTTCGAACCTTCTCTTTCAAATTCAAAGTGGATGTTCTCGCACGAATCTCAGCAATCACTTGTTCTGATTCTACATATTGATCGTTTTGAACTAAAAGAAAACTTTTGGGCGGAATACACACATTGTGTATAATATCTTCACTCTCAATAGTTACATACAAGTCTCTAGAACATAGAAAAGCAGGATGTCCATGACGTGTACGTGTCGGATGAACCAAATCCTCGTTGAATTTTATTTTTCCATTAGAAGGGGCTCGCACATGTTCTGCAGTACCCCCTGTGAATACTCCGCCGGTATGAAAAGTTCTTAATGTTAATTGAGTGCCCGGTTCTCCAATAGATTGACCTGCAATAATACCTACGGCTTCTCCCAATTCGACCAGGTCGTCATGAGCTGGACTCCGGCCATAACATAATTGACAAATCCAAGATGTACTCCTACAAGTAAAGGGGGTTCGAATAGAGATTGGTTGTGCTCTAAAAGTTATGAATCTACTGACAAGTCCAACCCCAATATCTTGATTTCTAGTAGCAATACATCGCGAACCTATATATATATCATCTGCTAATACACGACCAATTAATGTTTGGATAAAAATCATGTCCGCCATCATTCCATTTCGAGGACTTACAGAAATACCTCGAACGGTGCCACAATCTGTTCGACGTACAACAATGTGTTGAACTACTTCAACAAGTCTGCGCGTGAGATATCCTGCATCTGAGGTTCGGATAGCGGTATCCACAACCCCTTTACGGGCTCCGTAGCAAGAAATAATGTATTCTGTTAAAGAGAGTCCTTCGCGTAAATTGCTTTGAATGGGTAAATCAATCATTTGCCCTTGGGGATCCGACATTAATCCTCTCATACCTACTAATTGATGTACCTGAGAAGCATTTCCTCTGGCTCCCGAAAAAGACATTATATGGACTGGATTAAAAGGATCGGTCATCCGAAAATTAGGATTCATTTCTTGTCGCAAATATTCACTTGTGGCATACCATATTTCGATCGATTGACGTAATTTTTCTACCGCGTGTACATTCCCATAATGATGGTGTTTTTCCAAAATAAAACTTTGTTGTTCAGCGTCTTGAACTAGCCATCTTTTAGAAGGTATTGTTAAAAGATCATCAATTCCTAATGAAATGGATGCGGCGGTAGCTTGTCGGAAACCCAGAGTCTTTACTTGATCCAGGATATGTGATGTATATCCTATTCCATAGTGATCAATAAATCGGCTAATAAGTCGTTTCATGGCAGTTCCGTCTATCACTTTATTGTGAAAGACCTGAGTGGGCCGTTCTGCCATCAGTACCTCCATATTGCGCTGAGTAGAATTTGACAATGGGCTTGAGTCAGTGATTGGAAAACTTCCTTTTCTAGATCTTGATTCACGTAGAAATTCCGCAATTATGGTCCTAGTTAACCCGGAGAGACTCGAATTCCCGTTGGTAGCATAGAATTACAACAGCCCTGCCAAAACCCTTGTATGGCTTCTTCTATTTCTCGATAAAGAGAAATATGACCAAGAGTGGTTCGAATATATATATAAAGAATTTCTTTTTTTATACTTCGTACTATTAGATAGTGTCCATAAATCTCATAATAGGTCCCCACAGATTCATAGTGAATTTCGATGGGAGCTTCTCTTGCAGCAATAACGCGTTGATCTAGTCGCCACCGCAACCACAAAGGACTACCTAAATTGATTCGTTTTTGCCGATAAGCTCCAATTGCATCATAGGGATTACAAAAAAAGGGTTCTTTTTTTTTTGTATACTTATAGTTATTATCTTCATTTTGATAGTTTCTACGATTACATGGATTATACCTATTTACACAAATACCCCGACGATTTCCACTCGTTAAGACATAGAGTCCACTAAGCATATCTTGAGTTGGTGCCGAAATGGGATCCCCAATAGTTGGAGACAAAAGATTCATATGAGAAAACATAAGTAAACGTGCCTCTGCTTGAGCCTCCAAAGATAAAGGCACATGAACAGCCATTTGATCCCCGTCAAAGTCTGCATTGAAGCCCTTACAAACTAATGGATGTAAACAAATAGCACGTCCTTCCACTAAAACGGGGAGGAATGCCTGTATGCCTAATCTATGCAGAGTAGGCGCTCTATTCAGCAATACAGGATGGTCATCCAGAATTTCCTGAAGTATTTCCCATACAATCGGTTTTTTTTTCCGAATTTGACTCTTAGCAACTCCTATGTTCGAAGCAAGATGCTTTCTAATTAGGTCACGAATTACAAATGCCTGGAAAAGTTCTATTGCTATTTCGCGAGGCAATCCACATCGATGTAATGAAAGTGAAGGGCCCACGACAATCACGGACCGCCCTGAATAATCGACCCGTTTACCAAGCAGAGTCTCGCGAACTCTTCCTTCTTTGCCTTCAATTACATCTGAAAGCGACTTGTAAACTCTATTATGATCATCCCTCATTGGTTGTCCGCAGATTCCATTATCAAGAAGTGCATCCACGGCTTCTTGTAGCAATTTTTCCTGAGATATTATTAATTCTTCTGGCGTAGCTATACTTGTTGTTAATAGATCTGTAAGAGTATTATTCCGATAGATAATTCTTCTATAGATTTCATTAATATCCGAGGTCACTAGTTTATCCTCATCTATATGATAGATTGGTCTCAACTCAGGAGGGAGAACTGGTAATAGACACAAAACCATCCATTTTGGTTCTATATTTGTTCGAATAAAATGCTTAGCCAATTCTATGCGTCTAAGCAAAAAATCTTTTCTTCTTCCAACTTTTCGATCTTCCCATTCATTCCCTGTGGGTTCCTCTTCCTCCAATTCTTTCCATTCTACCAATGAATAGTCTATAATAATTCGTAAATCTAGATTGGCTAATTGTTGTCTGATAGAACCTCCCCCGGTAGACATCTCTCGATTTCGAAATGTA